TAGAATATTCTTCAGTGGCGTTGAAGAATATTATCATTTTTTATATCGAAGTTAGAAAATACTATATTATATTATCTGGGCGAATAGTATCTGGATAGGAACGAATCGAATAACGCTTGGTTTTTCTTCTATAAATAGAAGAAAAGCGCTACTATTATATTTATATTATACACCAAACAGAACAGGGATTCAAATATATAGACGAACATAGTCCATATATCTGTTATTTCTGTTCTTTTCTGTTATTTCTGTTCTTTTCTTTCTGTTCTTTTTGTTTCTCTTTCTGGTTCGGTTTTTTCCTTTTGCATCTTTTGCATCTTTTGCATCTTTTGTATTTTGTTCTACCGCCTCCTTTTTATAGTTATCCGACTGGGTAGCATTCTCTGACTCGGAAACTTCCTCGTCATCTGAATCTTCATCGTCAGATCCAATACCCAACTGCTGCCGTCGTATCTTAGCTCGTATCTCCTCCGGGTCCGGAAGGATTGGCACAAACATACTGAAAAACTCCCTTTTATAAATAAAAAAAAGAAATGAAAGCCAAGTCCTTCCTTTTAAGCCTTTTAAGGAGGAAAAAGGACTTTTCTTTCATTTCAATAAATTATTATATTAGTATTTCTTACTAATATTTTGGATACTAAAGTGAAAACAAAACTCAGTCATCGAAACGCAAGTGTGTCAAAATTTTCTATTTATAAATCCAATTACTGGAAATATTCGGTTCATTTTTTTTCATTCATGTTATGAAACTATATGAATATGAATCACTAAAATGGGTTTTTGTAGAACACCATATACTAAAAAATAGTAAATTAAGACTAATTAATATTCAATTAAGTATAAATAGAACGGGGTACACGGTAGAAACAAGGGGATAAAAAGCTCTATAGGAATATAATGAGTATCGTCAGGCCTAAGATAGACAAGACCCATACCATAAGATTCCCATTTTTTGTTTTTGCCAAAAAGAGCGTTAGCAAACATTTTGGATGATCTTATAGACCCATTATAGAAGTGGGTTGTTCATTTCGCTGAATCCTCCAGTGTGGAAAATGCAATATGAAATTTTTATTCAATATTCAACTCTATAAAATTGAATTTGAATAGAATTCTTCATTTTTTTGAAAAGAGGAAAAGAATTTGTTATTTTTTATTCTATGATTGGATAGAATATTGTATAGTATAGAGGGCAAGGGCAGGTCAATTTTTAGGATTTTCCATTTGCAAATACCCAAATTTTTATGCCTAACACCCCGTGGATCGTTCTAACTGTAGTGGAACAAAAATCTATTTTAGTGCGAATAGTTTGGAGAGAAACTCTACCCTCTCTAAGCCATTCGACACCTGCCATTTCTCTTCCTTCAATACGTCCTGCAAGTTGTACTTTAATTCCTTTTGCAAATCCTTTTTTTTGGGCGACTTCAATAGTTTTTTTCATTGCTTTGCGAAATGAAACTCTGTTCTTTAATTGTTGGACTAGAATTGCGGCAAGAATATTAGGGTCTACAAAAGGATTTTCAATTTTGCTAATAGAAATAGTCAGTTTTCGGTTTCCGCAGTGAAGCACTTTTTCGACATCTCCCTTTAACTCCTTGATTTTGTGCGGTTTACCTTCTATTAAGAACGTTGGCAATCCCATATAGATTATTACTTGAACGAAATCCCTTACTTTTTCAATCTGTATGCGTGAAATCCAATCTGTTTCAATCTCTATGTCTATGTCTAAAATTTTGTCTAAAATTCTGTGCTTTTTACCGTAGGAGACTCTATGATTGTCTATATAATTCTTAATGCAGTCTCGTATTTTTTGATCCTCTTGTAAGCTCTTGCAATAATTTTTTGGTTTTTCAAACCAAATAGAGTGATGATTTTGGGTTGTACCAAGTCGGAAACCAAGTGGATTTATTTTTTGTCCCATAATCCCTCACTACTCAATATATTATACATATTATACATATCATGACATGCCATATCAGTGTGTTTCTTTTCATTTTATTTATCTAATCCATTAGTGCCGATGGTTTTCGTATATATTTTTTATATTTTTCATTTAAGGATATATCTCTTAATACGATAGTTATACGACAAGTGTATCTTTTTATCGGATAACCCCTCCCTTTCGCCCGAGGTTTCCATTTTTTCACAGTAGGACCCTCGTTGACTTCCGCTTTACTAATGATTAAATGTTTTTTTTCAAAATTCATATTGTGACTACCATTTGCTGCTGCGGAAGAAATTAATTTAAAAATTGGATAACATGCTCCATAAGGCATGAATTTGAGTATCATAAGTGTTTCTTCATAGGAACGTCCACGAATCTGATCAATTACTCTTCTCACTTTGTGAGCAGACATAGAAATATATGGACCCAAAGCGGATACTTCTGTATATCCCTTCGTCTTTTTTTTTTTTTTCATAAAGTGGACCTCTCCCTCTCACTAATCATCGACAATTATCTATATTCATTTTTGAAATTATTAAATTAACGACGAGATTTAGT